GATAGGGATTTGAAAAAGAGATGAAGAATCCCGCCCTGACTGAAGAGAATGGTCTCGAAGGAGGAGAAAGGATATCGAAACTCCGAAAGTAGTACTTCACTTCCACATCTAGATCTAGGAAATTGGAAGCTACATCCATCTCATTGAGTATGGATCCGAGTTCCCCAGAGGCTAGCAATCAAGCAGAAATGAATGGTATCAGGTGGAAGGACAGACCCACCATACAGTGTAGTTCGCAGCTAAAGGCACAAAAGGAAAGAGAAAAAGAGTTAAGCCGCTTGACCTCAAATTGGCGAGGAATTCAAGGAATCATAGGCGCGGAAGGCCAATGAACATCGGCTTCAGACCTTAACCTTAGACGTACCGTACTTCCTCAAGATGAACCTGCTGTAGAGATGATCCAATCCCTGGACTTTCGCTTCTAGCACTGACATCTAATTGAGTAGCGAGTTGAGCCCCTACTATGACTAAGAGAAGCTCCTCGCAGAAAGAAGCCCCTACGATTACTCATCGAAGTTCCGAGCCTTTTTGGTCGCGAGGCAATGACCAAGAGAAGCTCATCGTCCAGGAGACGAAAGCACTCTACTTCCCGCTTAGAGCATGAAAGGGTCCGGAATCATAGGATCGGAACGAGCTTTCTCTCCAATCCACTTGGCGAAAGACATCCCATCCCAGGGAAAAAGAAAGCAAGTCAGACTGAGTTCAATTAGTCCCGTCCTTCCTTCAGGGAATGGTGGGAGGTATAACATTCGATTCTTTCTCTCCTCGGGCAAGAAGGGAAGCCGCTTCACTGATTGAGTTGATGAGCGAAGCCACTTGACCGATGAGGTGAAGGAGTGAGAACTCTTACTATAACAGATACACGAGCCCATCTATTAGAAAAGCTATTTCTTGAGTAGCCAGAATAGTCTGTAGCGAGAAGCGTTCCTCATAGGCCAGCCAGGAGCTACAAGCAACTAGAGCGCAGCGATAAGAGCGGGGACACTCATTAGATTAGTGCTCCCCTTCGATCTATCATGGATTAGGGGGAGAAGCAAGCCGCCCTTGTCGAAAGAAAGACAGATTTCCACTTGCTTCAGACGTAGGGAACTGAAGGTCTAGCTTACGAAGGTTGCCGCCGCAGTTTGTCTCAAGAGGGGGCCGCTGAACGACTGAAAGCCCAACCCGAAAAAGGAGTTGCAGTGCTTTTGATTCTTCCTATAATATGTTATACCAGTCGCCTTCTCGAAGTGCCTTATAAACCTATTCACTCAAATAACCTGATCACCGATTAGTGGCCGGGCTCATCCTTGCATCGTCTGTACTTAACAGTTCCCTTTAGTGTAGTTTCTCGGAGATATCTGGATTATTTTTTTTAATAAAAGAAGAGTCTGGGACGAAAGAGAAGAAAAAAGGGAAGAAAGATCTACGCTACGAAAAGGAGCGAGCGGAGAGAGCATAAAGAGCTATAAGGTACGAGCTTAGAGCCTTGCGTCACTCTGGTATGCTAATCACTTCGTTGTACGACTCTGGAACGGTAGTCGCTTAGTGCGACAGCACTATGGGATGCAAAGAAGCTTCGTCACCCTTCTGTAGTTGCTTGTAGTTTTATTTTTTTCGTCGAGATTGGGTTGGTCATCAGTGTACTTTCTTGCTTGATGTAGTTGCTTATCCTTCAATCCCATCTGTCTATTAGTGAAAGTGGAATCCTCTCCTGTGCAATCAATCTTGGGAGATACTCTTTTGATTTAATGAGACAGATAAAGAAAGGAAAGGAATAAGGCTTTCCCCTCTAAATGGCTGTTAGATTGGTTAGGGGCTCAAAATTACATATATAGGTGTAGAGTACATACCTTAGTCCCCTCCTCCCATATTTTTGTTGCGGGGAAAACCCCCGCGCCCAATATAAATATAGATTTAAAAGACTGACTGCCATCGCAGGTGGTCGGCGGAGCTTAAGTGATTAGCATTTCAAATGCACAAGGATCTAATTCTACTCAAAACAGTTAAATCTTTTTGTGAAATAGCTGTGGGGGAACTGGAGCTCCAACTAAAGTACGACACAGGTTCTCCGGAAAAAGTAAGCAACCCCCTATATGAGTCCACAAAGGACCTCCTGCATAGTGCTCTCCGAAAGGGCATAGCCAAAATTTTGGAAAAACAAAACTTGGCGCTCCCCGAGAAAATGACCCATTCTGAGCTAGTTGATAAATTAATTGATACGCAAGTGGTAGATCAATTTATTGTGGAACCTCCTGATCTAATGCGTATATACAATCTTTTGGAAGATCTTATTCTGTATGATGTGTCGAGTTCTTGCTTTCATACATTGTTAACCCTATTATCGGTCAGTTAGTAATCGGCGAGCCTCAGTAGCTGGCACCCTTTATCATTTTTTTTCCGGTATGCCGCTCCGCGAGCAAGGAGCGAGAGAACCAAGTGGGCTGTGGTGATGTCAGAATTTGCACCTATTTCTATCTATTTAGTGATTAGTCCGCTAGTTTCTTTGATCCTACTTGGTCTTCCTTTTCCATTTGCTTCCAATAGTTCGACCTATCCAGAAAAATTGTCGGCCTACGAATGTGGTTTCGATCCTTTCGGTGATGCCAGAAGTCGTTTCGATATAAGATTTTATCTTGTTTCAATTTTATTTATTATCCCTGATCCGGAAGTAACCTTTTCCTTTCCTTGGGCAGTACCTCCCAACAAGATTGATCTCTTTGGATTTTGGTCCATGATGGCCTTTTTATTGATTTTGACGATTGGATCTTTTTATGAATGGAAAAGGGGTGCTTCGGATCGGGAGTAATCACTAGTTTTAGGGCGAAAATCGGGGGGAAGGACAAAGGAAAGAGCGATGCCTACATTAAATCAATTGATTCGTCATGGTAGAGAAGAAAAACGGCGCACGGACCGTACTCGAGCTTCGGATCAATGTCCCCAGAAGCAAGGAGTATGCCCGCGTGTTTTAACGAGAACACCGAAAAAACCTAATTCAGCTCTACGTAAGATAGCTAAAGTACGGTTGAGCAATCGACATGATATATTTGCTTATATTCCAGGCGAAGGTCATAATTCGCAGGAACATTCTATGGTCTTAATAAGAGGAGGCAGAGTGAAAGATTTGCCAGGTGTGAAATCCCATTGTATTCGAGGAGTCAAGGATTTGCTGGGAATTCCGGATCGAAGAAGAGGCAGATCAAAATATGGTGCAGAAAAACCCAAATAGATATGAATGGAAGATGCCTCTGGAACTAGTTTTTCTCAGTCAGTCGAGGAAAGAACCATAACGTTACGCCCCAAAATAGAACTATACGGAGCCCTTCCGAATGACCTATAATGGAGTCTACTACACTCTTTCTTGGCTAGTGTAGTAGACTCCATTCGCCCGTGGAGGTGAGTGGAGGAAGAATCAAAAAATAGAAAGGTATTGCTTATAATAGTAGCTAGTTCATAAATTAACTCGACCACTTGTTAGTCTTGCTACACTACACGACACGAGTCTAGGGTGAATTTGAAGCAGACACGGTCAAGTGAAGTCGACTTCACAAGTGATTCAACATACCAAAAAATAAAATAAAAAGAGAAGGGTCTCGCCCAGGTGGCTTTCCCGAAGGGTAATGGCTTCAAACTCAAACAAAGAACGTTCTTCTCCAAGGCATGAGTCAAAGAAAATGCTGTATCTATCTAATGCAAGACCCATCGATAAGCTAAGGCTACGACATGAAGGAAGGCCAGAAGAACTACAGAACCACGCCCACCAGAGCTAAAGGGAGACCGAAGGGACTTGCGGAAAAAAACCGAAAGATAGGTAATCCATATGGTGAAAGATGAGAAAGACAGATTTATTAAAACCGGAAGAAATCGAGTCCACCCACACAACGACCGACGGACTCGTGGTACTGAAAACCTCATTAGATGAGAAGGTAGTTGACTGGCAGACCCCTGAACGTACGTTAGCCAAAAGCCCCTATCAACTCAATCTGGAAAGGGAATAGACCGCCGTGAACTCCGGCGAAACACCCCGTACGACCTGCGGAAGGTGAAGGTCGCTGGCTTGCCCGTGGGCCGTGGTATCTGACGGGACATTGGCCTCCCTCCCGCTATGGCTCGCTGTACGTTCCTTTAGCTATAGGCGTGTCCAATCCTATAATAGTCCGTTCCACATAGTGCAAGGAAGCTCGGTGGGGTTTCATACGAGGGTCCTGCGTACTGTGCCATCGCCCAACCAGTACAGTATGGCCATCCCTGCTATGGTCAACAAGCTCTCTCCCCCATTGGTAGGCAGAAGAGAGGGTTTTTGGAGGGAACTACTAAAGGTGTGTATAAGCCCTACATACTGTGTATGTTAGACTGTCCCTACAGCTGAGCTTCGCTATGAACTAATAGACTCAAATTAGCATAAAATGAAAGATGTATTATAAGTACTGTGAAACCAGTATCCCAATTGTTAAGTCAACCAAAAGGAAATCGGCACACATGAATGACTTTAATTAAATACTTCCCTGGGAAACTCTACAATAATTGGTTTAATCGATCGGTCTGAGGTCTGTGCTCTGTCCACAAAATCCTTTAATGAGATAGATCGGTCCCTGGAATATGTCGTACTCTTCCTGTCCACAAATGACTGTCTTTAATTAGTTCCTATCTTTCTTGCCCTGTAGCAGCAAGAAGTACACATTCATGGATTTCTGTAATTCAATATGGCCTTCCTTTCGATCTCTTTTGAAGGTGCAAAATCTATAATAAATAGAAGTTGAATCCGCTTATGGTATTGGAATTTTTGAAAACATTGGCTCAATCCGTCTACATTCATCTCTGTTTTTTTAAAAAAAAATGGATGTTTTCTTTCGGTCTCTGGTCTCCGGTCTTTCCATCCGTCCACGGCTATTTTATTGTTAATCCTGTCCTCGCCCTTTTGTTAGCAGCTCTTCGATCAACCCAGGAAAGGTGTCTCAGAGGCCATGTTTTATAATCACTTTCATGGCTTGAATGGGTCAAGAAAAGTAGGACCCTTCAAAAGGATCGTTTTTGGGGCTTGATTTTTTTGAAGCGTAGTTTTCCACTCTATTTTCAACTATATATATAACAAGGAGTGGAGCTGGAGAGTCTCTCTCCCCGGCTAGGCTACTACGTTTTCTTGTTTGAAATTCCGGGTCTGGTCTTCATTGGTATTTGCTTTTTGCTTACCCACTACGTTTTTTTCCTTTTCGTTTTTCTCCCGCCCGGTTGAGCTGTCTGAGGTCGATGGTGCATCCGGTAAGCTCTTTCGGTATTCATCTCCAGAGCTCGGTCAGATACTTCAGTCCTTCATTCATATTCTGTCTAAATATCTTCTTTTTTTGTTTATATTGCGAGTTTACAGCTCGAATGTTTTACTTTTCTTCCCCTCGCATGTGAAAAATGGGCGGTCTCCCCTAGACCTTATTCCGTCCAAGCTCTCATAGCATTCGTCTTTCTTCCTTCTCTGCTGCACATCTCTATTCTATTCTTTCTCTCGCTTTATAGAGATCTTGGCTTTCTGGTTTTTTGTTTGGTCAGGGGGTGCAGGGGAGAAATCGTTTAGGAAACCAAGCATGTAATAAGCGGAAATCAATACACATGAAAAGAGTTGTACACGAGTTTGGTAAAGCATTCACCTGTCGGTTGTACGTACATCGACCCGTCGGGAAACTAGAAACTCACCCGCAAGCGCCCTTCTTAGGTCGGCATTTGGCTTTGGCCTTGCTTGTTCGGCTGGCGGATGCAGTTCTTGCTCTTTATGAGGATGCGGATGCAGTATAGTACGAGAATGTATAAGCCAAGTTCGGTACACCAAGCCGTTACAAAAATATCTTTATTTCAAATAGGCTATCCCATATCAGCCGGTCAATCAACAAAGATCTGAAGAATGACCAGTTTTTTTTCCGGGAGAAAGGAAGGAAATTCCATTAGAACATATAACAAAGGCGTGAATGGGAAAATACGATACCACCAAGGCCTTCCAAAAGATTCTGACGGAAGAAAATATGTCTTTCCTTTCGCTTTTGAATGATGGAAATAGAACGTCGAGACTTGCCTCTTGGCTACTTCAAAGAAGTGGAAAGAAGTGACCCGCAGAGGCTAGATCGTTTCACTTGTGCTTCTATAGAAAATCAAACAATTCTATAGCCTCCCCTTGGCGGGCACCGCACCCTTCGCTATGTTCTTAAACGAATGAGACAGCACTCGCTCAGATGAGATGTCCTCTCTTCCCTTCGACTTGTCTAGGCTTCATCCCCGAAAGATCAACTGGCGCAAGACAAGCACACTCGTCGGCAATCAAGATAGGAACCCATCGGTAAGGAAGATCTCCATCCATGCCCTTATCTTCTTCAAGCCAAGCCTTCCCTAAGCCTTAAAGGGGCTAAACTGACGAACCTACCTCTTTTCTTTCTACGAGCGCTGGAACTTGAGTACCGAAACTGAACTACTGGTTTTTCTTCGAGTGATGGCTCTCTTAGGTGACGCCTGCCCGCTACCTGCAATAAAATTTAATGCTCTCCCTCCTGCCCCAATACCGTTACTGGCTTTCTTCGGTTCCTTCTCTGCTTCGGGTGCAGGTTCAACTCCACTGAAATCTTAACTTACAGGTTTACCTAGAAGTCAAAGTCATGATCCCGTCCCTTCAACTATCAGTCCATTGACTAAGAAGTGGACCTGGAACAAAAACTTCACGGAAAGGAAAATCAACCTTCCCTTAAGCCGAAAGCGGCTAGAGCAAGATCGACTGAGTACCAGTACTGCCTTGCCCAAAGCTACCAAAGAAAGTGGAACCCTTGAAAGAGAGACGTAGGCCCGAAAGCAAGAGAAAGAAGGTTTCGTTTACCACTTGAACTGTAGTAGCGGAACTAGCACGACGAACAATGCTCGGCACTCTGTCAAGTGAGCCCCTCTCATTCTCTATAAGCCCTATAGTTGCCATGTATAAGCTTCTTAGCTCAATACCCTTTCACCGCCTTCTCACGCTAATGAAAGCCCTTACAGAACTGCGAGAGCCTTTCCTTCCCCTATACGGAAGGATACTCTATTTGGTCAAAGTCACTTTACAGAAGAGACCAAGTCGTTTACTTCATATTTGTGACTCTTGCCAACAATTGATTCTTTAACTGACACTTGACTCGAACCGCTTGCCATATCTAAACTAGCTACTGGCAAAGAGGGAATTGATTCAAGATCCCCTTGCGCCCTACAGCCCGAAAGTGACTCTCTATCAAAGCACCTGCGGTGGGCTAAGCGCAAGGAGTCTTAGAGTCTCGATACTGGCTAACGGAAAAAGAACGGCAAAGAAGTAGTTGTTCTACAACCCCCAGAACTGTACGCAGCGCTTTTCAAAACAAGAAGTGGTTTGTTTTTTCTAAGTCGCTCCGCGAAAACGGTTTTCTGTCTACGAGCGCCTGTCTAACTTCACTAACGTATAGTAACTCATTAGCCTTAAACCGTAACTGAAACACTCTCTTCTCCAACCAAAGCCGCTATCCAGATTCAGAAGCGGAAGCGGAAAGAGTTTACTGAAGAGGCTTTCATCTACGGCCTCCCTAACTAGAAAGAAAGAGGGGATCAAAAAAGCTTTAAACGAGTAAAGTAAGGCCTTGAATAACAACGGCTAAAGTGAAAAGCCTACCGCCCCTACCTGTTCTCTACCCGGACCTAATCCAAGCACTAAATCGATCAAGTTAGTTGGTTTCCGAGCGGGTTCCGCTTTCATAACAAATAAGGCGTAAAAGAAAGGTCTTTTCTTGAAAGGTATATTCAAAGAAACTTAGCTTACCAAGAGTTCCGGAACTAGAGAGATAAGAGATAGGATTTGTTCTCCATACGAGGGAAAGTACTTTTCGTCTATCTGATCTCCTTGACTTGAGTCTCGGAGTCTCGGTTTTAGCGATATTTCTTTTTTCTCTCAGGCTCAAGCTCTGTCTGGTCTTCCTTCCCCATTCCCCACAGGCTTCCGGGAGTGCCGGCTCTGTACTCTGTTCGGACCATAAGACTTGCAACACTGACTTACCGAAAAGACTGACTGCTTTCCGACTTTTTGGGAGTAGGGGCTTTCACTGGAACTGAAACTCTATCTTCTGTTCAACTCGGCTTCCTTAATTTAAAGGCTTTGAGGGCTTTCCACTCGTGCTACCCGAAAGGAACTAGAAGTAACCTTTTATCTAAGCTAAGCTCGCCAGCCGCCAACCAAGCCAATGCGCCATCCCTATCCCTTTTACCGATGGAGCTTCCTTTGATTTGAATGAATGAGTAACGAAGGCGCATGCAAGAGAAAAGAAAGCCCCTATTTGGGCATGAGCCCTAGTACATTGACCTCTCGCAGACCTGAAACTCAAGTTTTTGGCTATTGAAAAATAAAATAATAGAGACGAACAAAGCCATATAGATTCTCAATAAGGGAGGAACTCGACCTCGGCCAGCCGGCCAGGAATGATGACCAATTGCTGGGGGTCGATTTCCTCTTCCTTCCAGATGAAGGGGAGAGATAACTACTATTGAAAGAACGCGAATCGCTCCTCATGAATAGAATCTTCTACTAAAACAGAATCCACAGCAATCGATGAACTGAGCCTAAGCCCACTTGCTGCTGCTGATGAAAGTCCTCCCACTGAAAGAAGTGGAATAAGCAAGCAAAGAACCCAACCAAGCGATTCTCCTTGACCCGACAAAGAAAGAAAGGAACGAACGGGCTTCGCACCGGGCACAGCAAGCAAGAAGGCATGAGCTTTTTAGACCGAGGCTGGGGGAGATATTTACACAGAAGTATTTACAGAAATCGGAATGAATAAGCCCATTCCCTAAACGGAATAGACAGAGACGACAGAAGTCGAAACTGTCACATTATGACAGCCCAAAAACACGGTATAGATGACATTGGATTCATTCATTCCTATATCTTTGAATCGGTCTCAAGTCTGAGGTCATAGCATCCTTGCTTGAAATAGTTCCTCTCCTCAGGCCCTGGCCTAGTAGCTCGGGTCGGGCATGCCCTTTCTTCTATTCTTTCTCGTCCACGAAGCCGGGTCCTTGAAATACTTCTTTCCTCCCCCCAGTGACGCTCCCAAACCGATCGCTATCGTTTTCTTGCTTTCTTGTTGTCTTGAATTTTTATAGAACGGCTTTATATCAGGTATAGTTGGTAGGATGAAGTGGGATGAAGCCTTAGTGGATATAGCAAGTGTGCCGGGGATGCGGCTCGGGCGTAGTAGGTCTGGACGCCTAGCATGAAACAGCCTTCTCTGGTAGCAGCACTATACCTTAGTATAGTATCTTTATAGATTCCAGTCTATATAAAACGTAATTAGCAGAGGTAAGTCTGTCCGGCGTTCCCTCGCGTAAAGGGCGACTTTGGCATCGGCTCTCTCTCGTTAGGTAATTACCGAGGCGAAAGCAGCTCTCTCGGAAGTCAGTTTCCCCGCCATCTTAGTGGGACTAGTCTAATAAACTTTCACTTGAACTGCCAAGACTCGGATTTTTTTTTGTTGTGGTAACGCTCTTCTAGAATTACGTTTAACGTCCCTTTATGACTTTCCCGATCGGCGCCTCGGGTCGGTAGCCGGGCTCCGGGACATTACTACCACGGCTACTATCGACCCGAGCCAAAAGAGGGAAAAGAACGGACTAAGCGAGGAGTTCATTGGCCATACATAGTGAAGGGGGATGGGGTCAACCTCTTTCATGACCCATGGCCCCAGTGTGTCACTTGGTTAGCATTTCTAGAACAAATTTAGTAGGGTTGGTTTTTCGATAGAAAAACAGGGGAGTTGGCTGTAGTTGAGACACGTTTTTCGGATGGACGATATGGATTTTATCAAGAGGGTTAACCGCTTTTTTAACCGTGAGAGGGAGGTCATTCAGAACCCGCTGGCTCCAGAACCGGCGGAAGTTCCCCACGCCGATCCCCAGCAAGAACAACGTGAGGCACTTCGAAGTGCCATTCACACTTTGATTCTTGAGCAAGTTCGGGAACATTGTGAGAAGGGGAAAGGGCGGCTGTCCATTCACTTTCCGGAAATGGCAGAAAGAGACTCCAGTGCCGCAGAAAACATTATGTCTCGCGATCTGGAAATATCTGCGGAGATGGATACTGAAACCCTCCGCGGATGGGTGGAGGAGAAAAAGGAGAACCCTAATGAATCCCCTAAAATCCCTCATTAGGGAACACCTGTAAGATTAGTCTGCCGCTTTCTTTCATAACAGAGCCGGGAATAACGGCTGGCATAGAAGTCTCTCGCACGCAAGGAGATGCTGCTGCTGGATGTCACGGTTCTGGGGCGCCATGATCCTTCTCTCTGGAACAATCGAGGGCACTGCCTTCCTTCAGCTTTCAGAGGTGGGGGCTGCATCAATCATCGTTCAGTGAGCTATTTATTGCCGCCAATAGCGCTTCGCTTGCATGCAAGGCGGCACGCCAGGTAGAGCTATCGCTAAGGGCGAAGGAGATGCATTTCTGTACTGGTAGTACTGGACAAGCTCTCAGGGAATAATCTCTTTCTTATTTCTGCCTTTCTTTCCCATGACGACTAGGAACAGGCAAATAAAAAATTTCACTTCGAATTTCGGACCTCAACATCCTGCTGCTCATGGTGTTTCACGATCAGTATTGGAAATGAACGGAGAAGTGGTGGAACGTGCGGAACCACATATTGGATTACTCCAGTGCGGCACGAAGCCGCTGACGCCGAGTCGGCTCCTATGCCGCTAGCTATGCCCTGCTTGGTCCCCCGGCGCGGTGGAGATTCCGTAGCGCGTCATGAGCACCGGGCTAAGGGGCGGTTGAGCAACTCAAGCGAACCGCCCTACCTTACTACAACATAGGGACAGAAGGGAGAAGGTTGTGAAGGTGGCCTCGTTATCCACACTTCCGGTCGGATGAATGGAGGACCGACCGACCTGGGTTTTCATGAGCGTTGGCGGGTCCTGGAGTGCCTGTCAAGGGCGCTAGCGCATACCCCGGGGTGATCATCACCACCTGCACCTCACATCTCGGCGCAGTGGAACGTGTAACCCGCCTGCTGTCTCATTCAACTACATTTGTTCCTGTAATCTATAGCCTAACAGAACGCAGCAGCGAGGGACAACCCGCCCATACAGCCAGCGGGGAGGATGGCACTACTGGCCAAAGACCGTCTGGCGAAAACGCCGCGGGCGCGAAGCGTGGTAGGCCTGCGCCGGGGGAGCATAGCATAGGGAGGAAAGGGAGCCCGGACGGTGGAAGAGCCAGGGGAGGCCGGGTCATTTGACGGAAATAGAAGGCTTTTCCCCTATTATAGAAGGCCCTATGAAGTAAAGGGAAGTGCATGAATTCTTGGAAAAAGAGGGAGCGAACCTATATAAAAAATGTAATAAAGTCAATTCAATGAATAGATAGAGTCAACGGTACGACAAAAAGCGCTGCCTAAACGCGAATTCGCTTCCGAGGTCGAGCAGTCTCAATTTCACTACAGGATTTGCGAATGAATGCTGGGCTGGGCCACCTCGAATGGCGTGAGCCGCATGCGGGGAGACCCGCACGTACGGTTTTTAGGGGGATCTGGTCGAAAGACCGGCCGGCGCCCACCCGACTAGAGGGACTGAGAAATTAATAGAGTACAAAACTTATCTTCAAGCTTTACCTTATTTTGATCGTTTAGAGGGCGATCGCGGAGTCACTGAATGAAGTCCTCCGTTTCTTTCGGAGGTGCTGACCCGCAGCGAGGCAGAGATGACTAAGTGACATATGGAATATGGCGACGACAACAGCATGTCGTAGAAGGAGATAACAGGTGGAGCCAGCGACCCACTAAGACTAACGTATCTACAACTACATCCCCGAGTGGCAGTCAAACGGGGACGTGAATGCAAGATGCCAGCGGAATGATCGGCCGGACAGAGGCTAGGGCTGCTTCCTTCCCACCGCGTCCTTCCTTGTGTGTCGGAGATATAAAGCGAGTGCACCGAAAAAAAACGGGAACTGGGTCGATCTATTCTATGGCGAAGCATCCGAAGCATAACTGCACACTCACACGATCTTTGTCGAGAGATAGGAGCATTCGGTGGAACCGGTGAACTACACTTGCTTCTGGATAGATGTGTGGGACAGAGGGCTCGTGGTACCTGCTGCCCACCCTTCCTCCTCCGCTTTGAGAACCGTGTGAACGGGGAGTGGGCAGAAGGGAAGGAGGTCCTCATACGGAGTCGCACACTTACTTGAGCAGTGCGGGAGACTGGGGAATGGGTCGAGTAAACTCCCCTGGGGCCGATAAAATAACAGACGAAGCTTTACAACGCCCAAAGCCAACCCTTTGATTGGTATTGATTTTTTCTTAGTGATTGATTGGAAAGGAGGGCGCTTGGGTATGTTATAGAAAGGGAAGGCAGAGGTAGTACTTCAAATGGCGAAGAGAGGCGGCTCGGCAGGGAAGGAATGGGAAATCGTCAAGGATGACTTCTTTGTTTTATTGGCGAAACGAAGGGCTAAATAGCGCCAGTGATTCTCTGAGCCGGTCTGGATTTCCAACGCCTCGGGAAAAACTTGTCGAGATAGATGACAGCGCCTTTTTCCTCTCCTCCTTGCCGGGAGGGAAATCTTCTCTTATGGCCTTCACCTCCCGCCCGGCCCGGAAATAGAACCCAGCCCCCCCTTCTGATCCATTCATTTCTGCAAGCAGGGGGGTCCAGAGCGAAGCCTCCCCTCTATTGTATAACAAAAAAAAAGAAGCTATAAGCAAAGTACCAAAGTGGTTGCAGGAACGATACGCTTTGGTTACCGGCGAACGCTTCCAAAGTCGACCCTCTCGAGTTTCCGGCTGTTTCCTAGATTGAAGTAGCCTTTCGTCGCCCTAGCAAACGAAAGAAGTCACTATCAAACAGCTCGCCCTACTGAAGTACCAAAGGTGCGCTCCGCCCGGTGACTAAGAAAGAAATGGGTTTGCGCTTAAATTGAAGTGATGAGGTCGCAAAGAGGGAAGTAGGGCTCCTATTGAAACGCTTTCCCTCCCTCAAAAGGCGACCAGCTTTCAATACTAGTTGTTACGTTACGCTGCCATTTTTCCAATATCATTGAATAGCATGGCCTGGAGCTAAGGTAACTCAAGTGGGAGAGCCGTGTTATGGGTGACCTTATTGCACGGTTCAGAGAGCACTTGTGTATGTGATGCAAGTGAACGTGTACGAAAAAGCTGTCGTAAAGTTTCGTTGTTCGTTCCGTCTTTGACCCTATCTATGTTTCTATGATGGCCCAAGAACACGCTCATTCTTCAGCCGTAGAGAGACTTTTGAATTGCGCGGTACCATTACGAGCTCAATATATACGAGTGTTATTCCGTGAAATAACTCGAATTTCAAATCATTCACTTGCTTTAACTACTCATGCTATGGATGTGGGAGCATCAACTCCGTTCCTGTGGGCTTTTGAGGAGCGGGAGAAATTGTTGGAATTCTATGAAAGAGTCTCGGGAGCCAGGATGCATGCCAATTTCATACGACCAGGTGGAGTGGCACAAGATCTGCCTCTTGGCTTATGTCGAGATATTGATTCCTCCACACAACAATTTGCTTCTCGTATCGACGAATTAGAAGAGATGTCAACCGGCAACCGTATCTGGAAACAACGATTAGTGGATATTGGTACTGTCACTGCACAGCAAGCAAAGGATTGGGGATTCAGTGGTGTAATGTTAAGAGGTCGTGCGACATGAAGACATTGATAGCAATATGGGGGAAGTTCCCATCAGGCAACAACGGTTCCGCCTGACCCTACTTAAGCATGCATATTATGTCAGTGAAGACTTGGTGTGAAGCCTTGGAGCTTACGTTAGAAGAGCAAAAGGCCCGGGGCTAGGGTGAGCTGAGGGGGGACAGCGTAAGTGAGCGAATGTGTGTAAGCCCAGTCAAACATGACTGTTCTAGGCGGGGCGGGCCACCCACCTTCGAATGGTGTTGGTCCCACGGACCGTGAACGGATTTCGCCTCTGGCCTCTGGGCACGTCGGAACCGCATGAGTTCACCGGGGTGGAGCACGGTCCGCCAAAATCGGCATAGGTTAGGTGCTATTGATGGAACATGGTAAGCCTATCTTTCTCCATATGGAAGTGCTGCGGGCATATAGAGATGTGGGTAGAGGAAGCCTCAAAAAGCGAAGGCCGAGCTGTAGGTCACGTGACCTGCACCGAGTTGGTGGCTGACTGGGCTTTTTCCTTGATCAAAGCAGATCAGCTCGCCTTCTTTTTATCCAAAAGTCGGTCGAATCGGGCGGGCCCCTGCCCCGGAACGTCGAATGAAATAGGTGGCCGGGTTCTCTTTCTATAACCCTTTTGATATGATAGGCCCGGCCGCCTTCCCCCTATCCCTTATGATTAGGGGCGGGATCCGATCCGCCCAAGAACGACCAGTCTTGTGGTGGTACGGAAGGCACGGACTCCGCGAACGTCCCGCGCCCCCTTTACTAATAAGGGAAAGAAAGCCTCAACCAGAACCACATTCCTTTTACGTGCGGATGTAGCTAAGTGTCTGACTCTATTGGTCATAGTTCCCTGCTGTTGCGGCTGGTGCTCGTTTGCGCGCGCGTGAACCAACCCAACAAACAAGGAAAGGATGCCTCTCCGGGCATCTGAGAATGATTCGAGCCGTATGAAGGGAAACTCTCACGTACAGTTTTTTTTTTTTGGGGGGGGGAAGGAGCCCGACAGGGTCCCCCCACTGACTTGGCCCGGGCCTAAGTGAAAGTGAAGTGGTGGGCCTACCCATCCCAACCAGGGGTATGCTGGGATTCGCGAAGAGCAGCACCTTACGATGTTCATGACCAATCGGATCCTGACGTACCAGTAGGTACCAGAGGAGATCGCTATGATCGTTACTGTATCCGTATCGAAGAGATGCGACAAAGTGTTCGGATCATTGTGCAATGTCTTAATCAAATGCCTAGTGGCATGATCAAAGCCGATGATCGTAAGCTATGTCCTCCATCACGATGTCGAATGAAACTATCCATGGAATCGTGCGCCGTGTGAAACGTAGACCATCGCCGTT